TAGCACGAATGGTAGTGATTTAACTTCAAGTTCTGGTAGTGATTTAACTTCAAGTTCTAATGATCTCGAGGTAACTCAAAAATACAGGCATTTGTGGGTTCAATGCGAAAATTGTTATGGATTAAATTATAAGAAATTTTTTAAGCCAAAAATGTATATTTGTGAACAATGTGGATATCATTTGAAAATGAGTAGTTCAGATAGAATCGAGCTTTCGATTGATGCAGGTACTTGGGATCCTTTGGATGAAGACATGGTCTCTCTTGATCCCATTGAATTTCATTCAGAGGAGGAACCTTATAAAGAGCGCATTGATTCTTATCAAAGAAAGACAGGATTAACTGAGGCTGTTCAAACAGGCACAGGTCAACTAAACGGTATTCCTATAGCAATTGGGGTTATGGATTTTCAGTTTATGGGGGGTAGTATGGGATCCGTAGTAGGCGAGAAAATCACCCGGTTGGTCGAGTATGCTACCAATAAATTTCTACCTCTTATTCTAGTATGTGCTTCCGGAGGCGCACGGATGCAAGAAGGAAGTTTGAGTTTGATGCAAATGGCTAAAATATCTTCGGCTTTATATGATTATCAATCAAATAAAAAGTTATTCTATATATCAATCCTTACATCTCCTACTACTGGTGGGGTGACGGCTAGTTTTGGTATGTTGGGGGATATCATTATTGCTGAACCCAATGCCTACATTGCATTTGCGGGTAAACGGGTAATTGAACAAACATTGAATAAGACAGTACCTGAAGGTTCACAAGCGGCTGAATATTTATTCCATAAGGGCTTATTCGATACAATCGTACCACGTAATCTTTTAAAAGGCGTTCTGAATGAGTTATTTCAGCTCCACGCTTTCTTTCCTTCGAATAAAAATGGAATCAAGTAGACCTTTAAGGTCAATTATTTTTTTGTGGCGAACAAGCTGTTAGTTTATCAGACATATATTCCATGTAGAAAAATTAAAGTAATAAGTACATTTTTTTAGTTCTACATTCCTTGCACTTATTATATACTCATTTATAGTATAATTATATACGACTTAAAATTAATAACGAATTTTAAAATAGATTTTAAAATATATAATATTAAGAATAACAGGTACAAATATTAAACCGAGGTACCCATTCTATGACAACTCTCAACTTACCATCTATTTTTGTGCCTTTAGTGGGTCTAGTATTTCCGGCAATTGCAATGGCTTCTTTATCTCTTCATGTTCAAAGAAACAAGATTTTTTAAACCCGATGCGACCCAATCTCAGCCATTTTTTTCAAGACGTAGATTAGACATGGATCATAAAATGGATATCCATTTAGTAGAATATCGTATAAGATGTGCCTTCTTCCGAACATGAATTAAATGTAAATGAAAGAGCTCTTATGCATGTGGACTATGTTATATGTTTAAAATAATTATAGCTATTTTAAAATAGATCAGGATCCGCAGATCTCTGAAATGTAAAGTCAATGGTCACTATCTCTATCTATAGGAGATCATATACATATAAAGGGGATACTAGTATTTTACATCTAGCCAATTCGATGAATTATGCCTAAAGGTTCCCATCAGAATAGTGCTAGTTGATGAGAGTTACTTCGAAAAAAAAGAGTAAAGTCAAATTTTTGGGGGGTTATTCTCTCAATTTCAATAAAATGCAACCGGATCTAGTATGAGTTGGCGATCAGAACATATATGGATAGAACTTATAACGGGGTCTCGAAAAACAAGTAATTTCTGCTGGGCCTTTATCCTTTTTTTAGGTTCATTAGGATTCTTGTTGGTTGGAACGTCCAGTTATCTTGGTAGGAATTTGATATCTTTATTTCCGTCTCAGCAAATCATTTTTTTTCCACAAGGGCTCGTCATGTCTTTCTATGGCATCGCAGGTCTCTTTATTAGTTCCTATTTGTGGTGCACAATCTCCTGGAATGTAGGTAGTGGTTATGATCGATTCGATAGAAAGGAAGGAATTGTGTGTATTTTTCGTTGGGGATTTCCTGGACAAAATCGTCGCATCTTCCTTCGATTCCTTATGAAAGATGTTCAGTCCATCAGAATAGAAGTTAAAGAGGGTATTTATGCCCGGCGTGTCCTTTATATGGACATCCGAGGCCAGGGAGCTATTCCCTTGACTCGTACTGATGAGAATTTGACTCCACGAGAAATTGAACAAAAAGCTGCGGAATTAGCCTATTTCTTGCGTGTACCGATTGAAGTATTTTGAAATGAACTAAAAATTATTTCTCATCAGGAGGTAAAAAATAAAAAAAATACTAGCGGCATCTCCTATATCACACTATCCCATTTCGGGATTAGGTCCAATTTTTTTATATTTTGATAAATAAGGGAGTTAGCTCGTCTCGAAATACGGCATTACTTGAAAGGGCCTCTTTGGGACATTCATCGAAAGGACACAATACAATTGCTGCGAATTTTCTCAATTGAGATATCAGTCAAAAAAAATATTATTTTTTTTTATTTCTTCATTCGAATTTGAGACGGACTCTTATTCTATTTGGATATTCGTTATATATTCAAGGACTAACCATAACCAATACATCACAAATAAAAAACAGTGAATAGATTCAAAGGAAAGATACCTTGTAATAGAACTCATTGCTTGATAGAAATATTGGATCGCATAGAGTTTACAAACGAGGTGGGTTCATTAAGAATTCACAGATGAAAAAAATGGAAAAAAAGAAAGCATTCATTCCCCTTCTATATCTTGCATCTATAGTATTTTTGCCTGGGTGTATCTCTCTTTTATTTCATAAAAGTCTAGAATCCTGGGTTACTAATTGGTGGAATACTAGGCAACCCGAAACTTTCTTTAATATCATTCAAGAAAATAGTATTCTAGAACAATTCATAGAATTTGAGGAACTCTTCCTGTTGAACGAAATGATAAAGGAATATCCGGAGCCACATCTACAAAAGCTTAGTATAGGAATACACAAAGAAACAATCCAATTGATCAAGATGCACAATGAAGATCGTATCGATATGATTTTACACTTCTCGACAAATATAATATGTTTCATTATTCTAAGCGGTTATTCTATTCTGGGTAATGAAGAACTTGTTATTCTTAACTCTTGGGTTCAGGAATTCTTATATAACGTAAGCGACACGATCAAAGCTTTTTGTATTCTTTTATTAACGGATTTGTGTATTGGATTCCATTCGCCCCATGGTTGGGAACTAATGCTTAGCTCTATCTACAAAGATTTTGGATTTGCTCATAACGATCAAATTATATCTGGTCTTGTTTCCACTTTTCCAGTCATTTTAGATACAATTTTCAAATATTGGATCTTCCATTATTTAAATCGTGTATCTCCATCACTTGTAGTGATTTATCATTCAATGAATGACTGAAAAATGATTCACTGATATTAATTATTAATCCGATTATAATGTTTGTTACTTTGTACATAAAGAAGTACATAAAGAAAGCGTTCAAAAAAGTACTTACTCTTTCTATTTCTCCAGAGGATTTCTCTTATATTCGAGTAAACTTATTTCCGTACATAGCAGAATCGTGGATAGGGAACTATACTAGCAACCTACCTAATTTATTGTAGAAATTTTGGGCTCAATGATTGGACCATGCAAACTAGAAATACCTTTTCTTGGACAAAGGAACAGATTACTCGATTCATTTCCGTATCGCTCATGATATATATAATAACTCGGACATACATTTCAAATGCATATCCCATTTTTGCACAACAGGGTTATGAAAATCCAAGAGAAGCGACTGGGCGTATTGTATGTGCCAATTGCCATTTAGCTAATAAGCCCGTGGATATTGAGGTTCCCCAAACGGTACTCCCCGATACTGTATTTGAAGCAGTTGTTCGAATTCCGTATGATATGCAACTAAAACAAGTTCTTGCTAATGGTAAAAAGGGGGGTTTGAATGTGGGGGCTGTTCTTATTTTACCCGAGGGATTTGAATTAGCTCCTCCCGACCGTATTTCTCCCGAGATGAAAGAAAGGATAGGCAATCTGTCTTTTCAGAGCTATCGCCCCACAAAAAAAAATATTATTGTGATAGGTCCTGTTCCTGGTCAGAAATATAGTGAAATAACCTTTCCTATTCTTTCTCCCGACCCCGCTAGTAAAAAGGATGTTCACTTCTTAAAATATCCCATATATGTAGGCGGGAACAGGGGACGGGGACAGATTTATCCCGACGGAAGCAAGAGTAATAATACAGTTTATAATGCTACAGCAACAGGTATAGTAAACAAAATTATACGAAAAGAAAAGGGGGGATACGAAATAACCATAGTGGATCCATCGGATGGACGTCAAGTGGTTGATATTATCCCTCCAGGGCCAGAACTTCTTGTTTCAGAGGGTGAATCTATCAAACTTGATCAACCATTAACAAGTAATCCTAATGTGGGTGGATTTAGTCAGGGAGATGCAGAAATAGTACTTCAAGATCCATTACGTGTCCAAGGACTTTTGTTCTTCTTGGCATCTGTTATTTTGGCACAAATCTTTTTGGTTCTTAAAAAGAAACAGTTTGAGAAGGTTCAATTATCTGAAATGAATTTCTAGATCCGAAAATTTTTCAACATCAAGTTAGTAAAAAGAACCGTATTTTTTCGGGGCATTATTAGTCTTCCTAGTCTTGGACACAAGAAAGGGATGAAGAAAATTCCCCTTCTTGTGTCCAAATAATAATGAGTCTTCATACCAGTTTCTCAAAGATTCCTATCCTTAGTTTCTATTTTTTCAGGTTTCTCATAATTTTTTTGGTACTTAGTACTTTATGTATAATGTATAATAAAGTAGTGGGCAAACAAAAAAGAGAGGTCATTTTAGATTTTATAGAACTTAGTCAATGAACTTAGAAAGATAGATACTACCTAGGCCAGATGGTCGGAATTAAACAATTAAGTTCATTTTTCAAAACATCATCAGAAAAAACAAATGGGGTTTTAGGAAACATTGGAAAGGAAAAGGGGATC